GTAGCAATGAAATACTAGTGTTCCTACCCCAAGTGATAGATGATTGATTACAAGATGGTATATATTCTTTATAAAGGACCAGAAATACCTTGCTTACGTATCATTGGGAAGTGCATTAACATAAATACGGCGGTAAGAAGAGGTAATACAAAAGTGTGTAAACTATAAAAACGAGTCAAAGTGGATTGTCCTACACTAGCACTTCCGCGCAATAACTCTACCAGAGGCGAGCCTATTACAGGAATAGCGTCTGGTACGCCTGTTACAATTTTTACTGCCCAATAACCAATTTGGTCCCGAGGTAAGGAATAACCAGTTACACCAAAAGATGCGGTCAATACACCCAAAACCACACCTGTAACCCAAGTCAATTCACGAGGTTTTTTAAAGCCGCCGGTGAGATACACGCGAAATACGTGCAGGATCATCATTAGGACCATCATACTTGCCGACCATCGATGAACTGATCGGATTAACCAACCAAAATTAGCTTCAGTCATTATATATTGAACAGAAGCAAAGGCCTCCGTAACCGTCGGACGATAATAAAAAGTCATAGCAAACCCGGTAGCTACTTGTACTAAAAAACAAGTAAGCGTAATTCCCCCTAGACAATAAAATATGTTGACGTGAGGAGGAACATATTTACTAGTTATATCATCGGCAATTGCCTGAATCTCAAGACGTTCTTCGAACCAATCATAGATTTTATTGAGATAGGTAAATCAAGGGGACCCCCCCGGAGAACCGTATATGAAAATTTCATCTCGTACGGCTCAAACAGAAACACCCAAATACTAGTTCTAACGGATGTGTGTAATATAAAGTTTGAAATTTATTAATTCTATGATTTATGATTCAATTTTTTTTTGAAGATACTAAAGAATAAAAATCCGAAAGCTCTTCTTTGTGGTTATAATGCCAAAAAATCAAGTCGGCTCATTCGTCTATATATTGATCGTTATAGGCCTCTTGAATCTTCTATTTACCTATTTTCTTTGGTGTTATTTATATGTAATGCGGCTTTACTGCTGTTTTCGTTATTATTGATAGGAATTCTCTTGTTAAGACCCTATGAATTGATTAAAACCTCAGATTCATACTAAAACCACGATGATTCAATAAAACCCTTTCAAACTAAGTCTAAGTCCCAAAATTCCCTGAGTAAGAACCATTGGATCATCACTTATTCAATGAATAGATATAATGACTAAAAATCCAAACCAAAGAAACCTTTGTTTTGTCCTTTGATCAAAATAAGCATAAACGAAAGTTTGAAAGAATAAAAAAATTTCTATTTATAACTTCTAACTCTTTGAAAAAATTTTTTGAAGTCCGGACACGAGGTCTGACTTTTAAGTATGAATCATAGTTCTAATAGTAATCTATTTCATATATTCCGTGCTCCAGATACTAGAATGAATATCCGACGAAGTAAAACCATCTCTATCAAGATGACAGACCCATTCTCTGTACTATCCATAGGATCATTTATACCAAGTCACACACTCATATTCCGGAAATACAGAAACAAAGAAATTCCACGGTCAAACTACCAAAATAGAATGGGATAAAAATCAGAAACCTAAACGCTTCACTCTTTGTATTGAAAAAGCCAGTTAATGGTTCTTGTGAATCTAATTCATTGAAATTCCATCCAGTAAAATGGAAGAATTATAAATCTCCAAAATAATAGATAGGAATATCGCGAATAGAGCCATTGCGAGACCCATCAAAGGAGTAGTTCCCCACCCAGGAGCTACTTTACCATATTCTGAATTCAATGGTTTCAATAAACTCCCCGCATTAGTTCGTTTTGGGCGGCCAGATCTAGAACTACCTTCAACGGTTTGTGTAGCCATAATATTTTATATTCAGTAAGATCTGTTGACTTTGTATACCATTCCGTTGTAAATAAATGATCTTATCATAGATCCATTGTGGTCTTAAAACTTTATAATGTCTTAAAACTATATAATCATGGAAACAGCAACCCTAGTTGCCATCTTTTTATCTGGTTTACTTGTAAGTTTTACTGGGTACGCCTTATATACTGCTTTTGGGCAACCCTCTCAACAACTAAGAGATCCATTCGAGGAACACGGGGACTAGTTGAAGTACGGATCCTCCCAATATTGGGAGGATCCGTACTTCAATTGAGATAATGACAAATCATTTCACCTTTTTAGTTGGAACTTTAGGCGGTTCTCGAAAAAAGATAGCGAAAAAAATTATTCCTAGAGTTGAGACTAAAAGGAATGTATAAACCAATGCTTCCATAGATTCGATCGTGGTTTACAATTATAGCTTCCATACCTGTTTATTTGGGATCGTCTCCCGGATAAATAAAGAACAAGAGTCAAAGAAAAGGCAGTGATTCAAATCAAGATTTATCTGGTACCCCATCTAAAAATCACAAAAATAAAATAAAAATGAAAAGTAACAAGTAACAAAGCATATTGTATCAGACTACTTGTCTTCTTGTAGTTGGATCTCCAAGTTTTTGGAATGCTCCAAATTCCACTTGAGCATCTAAATCTGGATCAATACCAGCAAAAACATCTCGAAACAAGGTTCTAGCACCATGCCAAATGTGTCCGAAGAAGAAGAGCAAAGCAAACGAAGCATGTCCAAAAGTAAACCAACCCCGTGGACTGCTACGAAAAACACCATCGGATTTCAAAGTAGCACGATCTAATTCAAAAATCTCACCCAATTGAGCACGTCTAGCATATTTTTTCACAGTAGCGGGATCGCTATAACTGACTCCGTTGAGTTCGCCGCCATAGAACTCGACAGTTACACCTACTTGTTCGACACTATATTTAGATTCCGCCCTTCTAAAAGGAACATCGGCTCTAACAATTCCGTCTCCGTCTACCAAAACAACCGGAAATGTTTCAAAAAAAGTAGGCATACGACGTACAAAAAGTTCGCGCCCCTCTTTATCTCTAAAGATAGGATGTCCTAACCACCCAACAGCTATTCCATCCCCGTTGTCCATTGAGCCCGCTCTGAATAACCCCCCCTTTGCCGGATTATTGCCGATGTAATCATAAAAAGCTAGTTTTTCGGGAATTTTAGACCAAGCTTCAGATAAACTTTGATTTTCAGCCAACCCAGCACCAATTCTTCGATATATTTCTTGTTGGAAGTATCCTTGATCCCATTGATAACGAGTGGGACCAAATAATTCAATCGGGGTAGTTGCTGAACCATACCACATAGTTCCAGCAACTACAAAAGCGGCAAAAAAGACAGCAGCAATACTACTGGAAAGGACGGTTTCAATATTTCCCATACGTAATCCTTTGTATAGGCGTTGAGGTGGACGTACACTAAGATGGAATAGACCCGCCAATATGCCCAAGGTCCCTGCTGCAATATGATGAGAGGCTATTCCTCCCGGAACAAAAGGATCAAAACCCTCCACACCCCACGCTGGATTTACGGATTGTACCCTTCCAGTTAGTCCATAAGGATCGGACACCCATATTCCAGGACCATACAATCCTGTTACATGAAATGCACCAAAACCAAAGCAAGCCACCCCTGATAGAAATAAATGAATTCCAAAGATCTTAGGCAAATCCAAAGAGGGTTTTCCTGTACGTTCATCAGTAAATATTTCTAGATCCCAATACACCCAATGCCAGATAGCTGCCAAAAAGCACAAGCCCGAAAACACAATATGTGCCCCGGCCACACCTTCGTAACTCCAAATACCCGGATTCGTTACAGTACCCCCTGTGATACTCCAACCGCCCCATGAATTGGTTATTCCTAAACGAGTCATGAAGGGTATAACGAACATACCCTGTCTCCACATTGGATCAAGAACAGGATCAGAAGGATCAAAAACTGCTAATTCGTATAGAGCCATCGAACCGGCCCAACCAGCAACCAGAGCTGTATGCATTATATGGACAGAAATCAAACGACCGGGATCATTCAATACGACGGTATGAACACGATACCAAGGCAAACCCATGGAAATACCCCTTTATCAATGAAAAATAGACACAATGTAACTTTATTGCATTGGAAAAAACTATGCTGTGGACCCTCTTTTTAGTGGATTATCTTGGGGAAAGAATTAATATTTGTTTGATTTGTTTGATTCTTTTCAATTACTTTTAGTAATAATGAAACTATTTTGTTCGTAGGAACAAAAAGAAGCAGATCTATTCTACACCCGATAAGTACCAATACGCAATGGTAGGGGGTTGATACCATTTTATATGAGTGAATGCATATATATATTTGTTCATCATTCAAAGGACTTATTTGTAATAATTTTCCTTTATTCATTTTGTCTTCTTTATCTTTTTTTATGAACTTAGTCAATCTATGGATAAAATATGATAAAGGCCAATATTAGTAGGACACTAAATCCATTGTTACGCTTTCACATCAAAGTGAGATATAGTACTTAATTTTTCTTTTATTTAATGCCTATTGGTGTTCCAAGAGTACCTTTTCGAAGTCCTGGAGAGGAAGATGCATTGTGGATTGACGTATAGTGCGACTTGTCAGATATATTGGGTCATATGGTATTTCCCCATTCTCTTCCCCGATCGAGATATCCTCCCCTTCGCCCAAGAAAGATTGATTGAATTATCAAAAATTTGGAGCGTGAAGTTCAATTAGATCCATTTTTTCGGGAGGGTATACAGATTAATATTATCAATTAGAATAATTTATGGTTATCTTGGTTAGGCCAATAAAATGAAGTATCCAGGCTCCGTTTAGAAAAAAACCGGTAATAAATCTATTTATGATTCCTATTTCTATCATATTCTATTTCTTTATATATTTATAATAGAAGTGATCTCAAACTGTTAATCAATCGAGTAATATGATGAATGCATTGAATATCTGTTGTAAGACATGAAATAAATTGTAAAAAGGAAGTCGTAGCAAAAGGACGTGGTATTGGGGCATTTGTCATATATGTGCAAATCCAAATCGGGCGGATCTTTACTCGGAGTAGAGCATAAACCTAAAAAAATTGAAGAAGCCCATTCAGGAACAAGAAAATTACATCGCGATTGAGATTGTATCTCGATGAAACAATACATCAATGAAAAGTTAGTTAGATAAATTTAGTAATTTTTTTTTATAGATAAACAAAACAGGCCAAAACCCATCTTTTTTTAAAAATGAAAGAAAAGCCCCTTTTTATAAGTTAAAAGCCTGGTATGAAAAAAAAAAAAAAAAAGAAAGCGCTAGAATCTACATCTACACATTGATTCTTTTTTTTTTTCGTTATTTTTGTTGAACCGTATGCATCAAAAGGTGCATGTACGGTTTCTAAGGGATACAACTTTATCCCAATCAACCGACTTTATCGAGAAAGATTACTTTTTTTAGGCCAAGGGGTTGATAGCGAGATCTCGAATCAACTTATTGGTCTTATGGTATATCTCAGTATAGAGGATGATACCAAAGATCTATATTTGTTTATAAATTCTCCTGGCGGATGGGTAATACCCGGAGTAGCTATTTATGATACTATGCAATTTGTGCGACCAGATATACAGACAATATGCATGGGATTAGCCGCTTCAATGGGATCGTTTATTCTGGTCGGAGGAGAAATTACCAAACGTCTAGCATTCCCTCACGCTTGGCGCCAATGAGTTTTTTATTTGATTTGAGAGAAAAAAGAAGACTATGCCTTCGCGCTATATGAAATATGAATATTAAGTAATAATAGCATGGCACTTCGAATTCGATATGATAAATTTTTTTAACCCTTAAATTATGTATCGAAAGAGTAGTATGAGATAAAAGGTATTTCCGATTTTATCTAATCTATCGGGAGGCCTATTTCAGCGTCACAAACTTTTTTGTTTTCACGCCGGGAGGCTCTTAACAATATTTAGGTTATGAAAGAATATGAAAATAAAAAAATCTTGTTTTTTTATTTGAAAAAAAAAAAGAAACTTTGGGATTGCTAAATAACAGACGAAATAAATATATAAAGCAACGGAGCCATCATAGTATTTTTTTTTGAACTACTCCAAAAACAAAAAGAAGGGTGGTTATTGGATCATTTACCAACCCGAGTCTGATAGACCCTATATTTAATTTATTTGATATTTAAGTAAGGTAAAAACGAATTCCATTATAGAGCCGTATGCAATGCGTAAAAGATGCCTGTACGGTTGTTCAATTATATATTTTATTATTCTTTATCTCTTCACCTTATCATCATGCGAGATAGAATAAACATTTATTATGTTATATCATCAGGGTAATGATCCATCAACCTGCTAGTTCTTTTTATGAGGCACAGACGGGAGAATTTATCTTGGAAGCGGAAGAACTTTTGAAGCTGCGCGAAACCGTCACAAGGGTTTATGTACAAAGGACAGGCAAACCCTTATGGGTTGTATCCGAAGATATGGAAAGAGATGTTTTTATGTCAGCAACAGAAGCCCAAGCTCATGGAATTGTTGATCTTGTAGCGACTGAATAAAAAAGAAAAAATAACAAAAATTTCAGACGAATTGGTGATTTGAGATTTTATCTTCTTATTTTATCTTCTTACCGGATTTAATATTCTATTCATTAATCTATTAATATAGAAATAAAATAATTCATAATCATCCGGTTAAGATCGATCTAAACCAGCCCATTATGTATATGATTCAATATGCCAACTATTAAACAACTTATTAGAAACACAAGACAGCCAATCAGAAATGTCACGAAATCCCCCGCTCTTGGGGGATGTCCTCAGCGACGAGGAACATGTACTAGGGTGTATGTGCGACTCGTTCAGATCATGGGCTAGGACAAAAGAAAGAAAACAATTGATCCAGTATCAACGATCAGTACCAGTGAATAGACTAGAATGGAAGAACTCCATTCAATATCTAAAAATCAAAAAGATCTATCCTTCTATTGTGGTATCAAATGTATGGTTTCCGTTGGTGCAAATCCAATCAACTCCGTTTTAAATTTAAGATGAGAAAGAATTCTCCATTGATAGCAAATGATATCCATTAAGCAGGGGAAATACTATTTTAAAAAGCAGAAAAATTATGCCTTACTCTTGCAAGAACGGACTAACAGGGTCAGCTACTCAGCAAATCTTCATAATTAAATACCGTTACTGTATAAGTGGATCTCATTGTGAAAGACCTCGTACTGGATAATTATGGGTAGAGCCAAAGAGTGTGAACTGTACAAGTTAACAATAACATTGATTAAATGAAAGAAGGGCTCCGGTGTATAGAGAGGACCTCACCGTTTAAGAAGTAACCATAGAAACGATGGAACCCACTATATCCATTTATATTTACTACTTTTATGTGTTTTTGATACCTAATATCAATACAATTTTTTTCTAGGCATTTCACCTAGAAAAAAAAAATCGTGGTCGGGAAGGTTATAGTAGCAAAAGCCATTGGAATTTAAATTTTATACATTGGAAGAATCCGTTTTGTTATTAATAGACTAGGATACGGGAAGGGAATAACTGAAAGAAAGGAAATCGATTAGTTATTCATCAAAGTTTCATTTATTCAATGACCAGAATTAAACGAGGGTATATAGCTCGAAGACGTAGAACAAAAATTCGTTTATTTGCATCAACCTTTCGAGGGGCTCATTCAAGACTTACTCGTACTATTACTCAACAGAAAATAAGAGCTTTGGTTTCGGCTCATCGGGATAGAGGTAGACAAAAGAGAGATTTTCGTCGGTTGTGGATCACTCGGATAAATGCAGTAATTCGCGAGAATAAAGTATACTTCAGTTATAGTAAATTTATACACAATCTGTACAAGAGACAGTTACTTCTTAATCGTAAAATACTTGCACAAATAGCTATATTAAATAAGAGTTGTCTTTATATGATTTCCAATGAGATCATAAAATAAAGAGATTGGCAGGAATCCGTTGGAATAGTTTAAATGGAGTTCCCTGGAGAATGAACTCTGGGAAGGTAGAGTAGAAATTAGTATGATAAAATATGATAAAGTCATCAAAATGAAGAAAGCCGTTAAATAAAAAATATTTATTCCTCTTCTCCCATTTTTTTTCTTACGACAGGACATTTCGATTTTACGATTTTTCGAACAAAAAAAAACGTCAATCCGCATTTGAGTTTGGATTGGAATTTTCTTTTGATTCAATTCAATTGAAGAGTCAACCTATTTTTTTCTGGTTCTAAGACCAGCAGCTCTAGCGGTTGACTCGCTTCTTTCAAATTGTTTCTCATTATTAAGAAAAGGTAACGGAGATAAAATACGAGCTTGTTTTATAGCAATAGTAATTAATCGTTGTTGTTTTAAGGTCAATCTATTCACCCGTCTAGATAATATTTTTCCTTGTTCGCTAATAAATCGACTAATTAAACTCATGTTTCTATAATCAATTCGATCCCCCGATTGGATCGGAGGCAAACGCCTACGAAAAGATCGCTTAGATTTAAGAAAGATTCGCTTGGATTTATCCATGGTTTGTTTATTCCTTATCCTGAAAATCCCAATCCTATTTCTTAATTCTACATCATCTTTGATCCGATCGAAATAGGATTTGGTTTGTTTCTATTTATTTGTTTATATTTAAATAAATTAAAAAATAAATTTAAATAAATTATATATATATTGTTATATATAATATGTAATATTGTTATATATAATATGTAATTTTTCATCTTCCTTGGAAGACTGACACACGGGCGATCGGTTCGATCTATTTCTTTATCTCCCCATGAATCGTATGTTTGTAACAACAGGGACAGAATTTTCTCAATTCCAATCGACTAGGCGTATTGTGTCGATTCTTTTGAGTAATATATCTGGAAATGCCCATTGATTCCTTATTAACACGATTTCGAACACAACTGGTACATTCCAAAACAACCGTTACTCGGACATCTTTACCCTTAGCCATGAACCTCCTTTGGTTTTTGATTCACTCAATTCTTTAATTTTCCGACCCGAAGCAAGGAAGAAGAAAGGACACAAAAATAGAAGCAGGTAACTCGAAATCAAATTATGAAAGAAATATTTTGTTGCAATCAATATAGTAATAAATAATAAGTAATATAATGATTTCTAACTATATTTATAATTTTTAATTGCCGTACAGTATTTCATTTTCAGTTAAGTATCTTGTATGATATTGTTGCCCCAACCACCGCATTTCCATTCTATTATTAATTTAATTTGAGCCTGAGCCCGAGTTCATAGTTTCACTGAGGGTGAAACCGCTTTTTCTTTGTTTTTTTTTTTTTTTTTAGAAAGAATAAGTAAAAAAAGAAAAAAAGAAAAAACAAAGAAAAAAAGAAGGGAGGGGTAGGGATTAGTTACAGATATTTGATTGTATCTCTAATCTTCTTCCCCCTTCCCCCTTCCCATATCAATAGCTAGAATGAAAAAAAGGGGAATATCAACGCATCCGGAAAAAAACGATTGATCTCTATCAATAAACCTGCTAAAGACCCGAACCATAGAGTACTTACTACCGGTGCCACGGAGAGATATGTTTTTAGATCTCGCATTTTAAAAACTCCTCTTTCTGTATTCGTTATTGTAATTTTATTGTAATTTGTAATACATAATGGTAATACATATATGACCGGATGTGTATATGTAGTTAATGACTTACCACTTGTACGCGGAGTTCCTAATTCAAATTGAAATGTACAAAATAGATATTTATTAAAAGAAAGAAATGTACAAAATAGATATTTATTAAAAGAAAAAAATACGTCCATTTCCGCCTTAAATTCCTAAAAAATATTAATTTTTTGTGGTAGATTTCATATTTATTTCATACTTTATATAAGTCTTTTACCATATTATATGTTTGTTATATGATATATGAGACCAAAAGGAAGAAGGAAGAAATGATAAGATAGTTTGTGTATATCAATGTAGGAAATAAAGATGTGGAAAACAAGACAGGGATTCTCTACAATGACACTGTAGACCAATTGAAAGGGATGTAGCGCAGTTTGGTAGCGCGTTTGTTTTGGGTA